AAATCCTTTTAAGAAATAAAGTTTTTTGATCGGAATATGAATCAAACCGAAAGACCCCTTAACTATTTAAGGGGGTTACTAGAACGAATCACACTTTTACCACTAAACTATACCCGCTACAATGTGATTATTATATACAAAGGGCCTTTTGTCGAACAGGGAATTAGGGCCATCAAGATCAAGATATAAGATCATAAAAGAATCATGAAAATTAGAATATTGACATTTTTCGTGGGGGCTTCAAATTGAAAAAAATTAATAAAAAAAAAGAGGGCTAATTTAAATAAATAATAAAACTAAATAAAAAGTTCTATCTTTCCTTTTGCTGGAGGCCTTTGATAGATACAATTCGCCAAAACCGTTGAAATTCTAATCAAAAATGTATTGCGTAAAAATCCAAAGTTTCCTTTTTTTATTCCAGTAAGAGTAAGGTCTTGAAGTAAATAAAAAAGTAAGAAAGAAGAATAAAAAAAATTGATAAGGATTTTATTCTATATCTATAAATAATAATATAATAATATAAATAATAAGAATGGAAAAAGTTCTTCGTCTTTTTGTTGTTGCTTTAATAGCAAACTTTTTTTTTAATCGGGAGAAGCCGTTTAGCCAGGATTCGTTGGAACAAAAAAGGGCCCGGCTAGGTACTTACCAGGCCAGGCCGCGGGAATCAAAAAGGGCCCTTTCGAACAAAATCAAAGCAAAAGAGGTCGTCTTTCTTTTTCTATTGAATCTTTCGAGCCCTTACTTGAACTAAATGGAATTTGCTAATAAAAGTTGTATATATATAATATAGATAAAGAAAGAGAAAGAAAGACTTTTTCAACCCCTATTTGATGTGTAATGTAACATAGTAATTATCTTTTTCAATTGGGAGAGATGGCTGAGTGGACTAAAGCGGCGGATTGCTAATCCGTTGTACGAGTTATTCGTACCGAGGGTTCGAATCCCTCTCTTTCCGTTTTTGTTGATGACTTGTTATTTTATTTCTCTTTCAAATTTCGCCAATACTTTTTATTTTTTCCTAGTTAAACGTATGGAATAGATAAAAAATACTAAGAAAATTCAAAAATCAAGCAACGAAAAACCTTGTTTTATTCTTCACGTCCAGGATTACGACCTGGATCATTAGATAGGAATCCAAAGATAAATAGAGAAACAAAGAATATCACTACTGTGTAAACGAAAAGTTTGAGAGTAAGCATTACACAATCTCCAAGATCCTTTTTTTGGAAAAATGAGAAAAGAGAATAGATCCTCCATTTTTTTATACGAAATATTTTGACACCAATAATAATAATAATAAATTAAAGAATTAAATAATAAATGAAGTGCTTTCTAGAAACAGAAAATCATTAATGAAAATTCAGTTGTCATAAGAGTCTTTCATTACCAAAAATTTATTTCATACCCACAATTAGATATTGTGGGGGACCCTAACCTAACCCGTAGGGTCTTGCAATGGAAAAGGGCATAATCGGGAATACGGGGTGAGCCAGATTTGGATTTCTCGTGGCTATCCAAGACTTTCAATGTTTGAATCGAAGGTTCATAATGTAAGACTTATTTGATCTTATTCATTGTTAGAATTTTTTCTCGAATAAATCATGAATTTTATAGGATTTTATAGGATAATATTAAAGATCTCATCGAAAACTTACAGCAGCTTGCCAAACAAAGGCTAAGAGAAAAAAGAACAAAGGTATGACTGGCATAAGATCTACGATTGGATTCAAAAAAGCATAGGCCTCGGGCAATTTGGCGAAGAAAAGACTACTCGAAGAAAAGGCAGAATTAAGACAGATACAGATCAAACTAAAGATATTAAGCATAACAGACATTTTGTTCTTGGAGATAATTGCATTTTGATTGAGTTATTGCTATAAGGAAAAATGAAGTAAAGTAAGGTAGACACAAATCCTTCTTTTTCTTTGAACCCACCCAATCAAAAATTTCCCAATTCTCAAACAAAGGAGAATAGAAGAAATCATACTTTCATAGAATATCTTAATTGAATTATATGTAATGATCAATGAATTCAGTTGAATTCTATATCTAGATTTACACGTGTAAAAATTATAGAAAGAATCTAATTTATTCTATAAAGATTTTCTATAGACATTTGTCCTGGAATTGACCAAGACCCAATACTACTATTATTCTTTATTAGTGTCGAATGGAAATCTAAATGGGGCGTGGCCAAGTGGTAAGGCAACGGGTTTTGGTCCCGGTATTCGGAGGTTCGAATCCTTTCGTCCCAGGACATATACATTGTATCAGAGTCAAAGTTTCTTTTGAAAATAACGTTCTGTTTAAATGCCTAATATTGGATTGGATAGAATGTCATTTTTGTTTCTTTTATTATTTTGAATGATTCTTCTATGAATCATATCTTTGTTTTTCACAAACCGAACTAACTGAATTGAGTGCAAACGACATGCAGATTGAACTCATTTTATTTGTGGTCGAGGTACAACAGGAACATAGGTCACACTTTTTTGAATTCAATCTACTAAAAACTAAAGTAGGGCAGATTTTTCATCATATGGTGATTCGCTTCATATTGTCATATATGAAGCGGTTTAGTTACTTAATTTGAAGAGAAACCTTATGTCTCATATTTAATTTTCAACGATACACTTTGAATCGCAATAAGGAAGAACCTCCCGGGAGGGGGGGAATTCGTAAATTTAAGTCACTTTACTTTATGTCAAGGTTGCATAAAGATTACTTAATCCCGGGTCAAACAAAAAATACATATATATAAAATAAATGAATGAGGAAATGCTTAGCTTAAGTTAATATGGATGTATTGTTATCATTTGATTTCGTTCTATTTCAGTGACAACAGTCTTTCGGTTTTTGGGAAAAAGAATTGGAATCCCTTAAATATTGATTGATATTGAAATAGTGCATTTTCTTTTTTAATATAGACTATCCATAACAGAGACTGTTGTTCAGTCTATCCGATAGGTACGAAAAACCCATACTCGTTCATCGGATTAATAAAATTAGAATCGAAAGAATAAGTACCTAAATCTTCCCCTCTATCAGTCTTTTTTAGACATCTCACAAAAAATTTGGTTTATTGGTCAATCTATTTATTTGCTTTAAATCATCATCCTTGATGGTTCAATTCGAAAAGAAACAGAGATTTCTCTTTTTTTCTGATGATCCAATGTAGTCTTTAATGGAAAACTTTAGTCAAATCATTTTTTTCATTTTTCTAATCGAAATAGGAAACTCTTTTGATTAGAAAAATGATTAATGATTGCTTATGAGTTGAATCTTTAGTATTCAAATAAGTGGGAGATGGGTCAATATCTCCTATTGAGCCACTTTAAGATGCAGAGTCAAAAAGAATTCATTTTTTCGTGTTATTTCTCTATTTATTTCTATTAGTTTGTTTTTTTAGAAAAACTGTTTCATTCATACAATAACATAAAAAGGGGGTCTTGCTAAGATGATTTCTTCAGAAAAACTCTTTACTTTACCCTCTTTGTATAGAATTGTATAGAAGAAAAAAGGTATAGATTCATATGTCTATGTACCGGCTGAACCAATGACTATTCATGATTCCACAATTGAATCAACTTCATCCGGGTTCCAAATGAGGGGAATGTTTTGTTATGGTAAAACTTCGTTTGAAACGATGTGGTAGAAAGCAACGTGCGACTTGAAGGACACGATCCGGTGTGGATTCTTATTCTTACATCCGCCATCTTTTATAGGACCAAAGGTGCTCTCGGCCCGACATCTGTTCTATTCCACTAGAATCCCTCTTTTTGTTGGATTGTAATTAATATAGTACATGATGGAGCTCGAGTAGAAAGTCTTGATTCATCTTTCAGGGGGCAAGGATCTAGGGTTAATGCCAATCAATAAATTGGAACAACTTCGTAAGTATATCATCAATATAGAAATCGAAAGGATCCTATTCGGTCAAGTTTTCAATTAAAAAGGAAAATTTATTGGAATTGAGAAAACTCTTTCGATTCAAAGTGTATCACGCGGGAATCGACCGTTCAGATGATTCTTTGTTTGATAGAAAGAAATCACAAAAGGGGCGTGTTGCTGCCATTTTGGAACGATTAAGAAGCACCGAAGTAATGTCTAAACCTACTGATTTAAAACAAAGAAAAAAGGATCCCAGAACAAGGAAACGCCATTTCAATTGTCTCAATAATTGGATCATAATAAAAAGAATCAAAAAATTTTTTATTTTAAACGAGACAAACAAAAAGGGGGGGTTAAAGACCATTCAATAAATGAAATAAATTGCCGAATTTAGAATTATCCAACTTGAGTTATGGGTACAAATGATTTTTCTTTTTTCAGGAAGGGCGAACAAAAAAAAGGAGTGAAATCCCAGTGTAATTGATTTTATCAACCCCTTGCCATTCATTAGATTAGAATACGTAGACAAAACTGCGAATCATTTTTTCTCGAGCCGTACGAGGAGAAAACTTCCTATACGTTTCTAGGGGGGGTTTACATCTATCCCAATGAGCCGTCTATCGAATCGTTGCAATTGATGTTCGATCCCGAAGAGAAGGAAGAGATCTTCGCAACGTGGGTTTTTATGATCCGATAAAGAATCAAAGTTATTTAAACGTTCCTGCTATTCTATACTTCCTTGAAAAGGGCGCTCAGCCTACGGGAACTGTTCGAGATATTTTAAGAAAGGCGGAGGTTTTTAAGTAGCTTTGCCCTAATCAAACGAAATTGAATTAAGGAAATAAAAAAAGGATAATAATTCGTATATAATTTTGTATAACCTTTAGATACACCTTTTTTTTCTTTCTCCCCTTTTGGGTACTATTCGTATCGATTTTGCATTGCTTCTATAAACTCTTATGTTCTATAACGACAAAACCTAGTTGTTTGATCCTCGAAATCGAAAATTGTGGTATTTCCTTTAATTGGGGGTTTTCGTTGTAATTTTCGTTGTAACTATACTAACAAGTAATAACCAAGGAATCCCATTTTTTTATTCTAGTTAC